ACTTCCTCCTATTTGTTGGTTTTTTTTTTGTAAAGACGAAGAAAGAAATTGGATTTTCCCCCCTATTGACTGCGGCGACGAACAATGAAATTGTCACTATATTTCTTTCTTTTTCGACTTCTTCTTCCAAGTGCAGGATAACCCCAAGGGGTTGTGGGTTTTTTTCTACCAATGGGGGCTCTCCCTTCCCCACCCCCATGGGGATGGTCTACAGGATTCATAACGACTCCTCGTACTCCAGGACGCTTACCTAGCCAACGCTTGGATCCGGCTCTACCCAAACTTTTCTGGTTCGCCCGAACATTCCCCACTTGTCCGACTGTTGCTGAGCCGTTTTTGGATATCAAACGGACCTCCCCAGAAGGTAATTTGACTGTGGCCGATTTCCCCTCTTTTGCAATCAGTTTCGCTACAGCACCCGCGGCTCGAACTAATTGTCCACCCTTTCCAAGTGTGATTTCTATGTTATGTATGGCCGTGCCTAAGGGCATATCGGTTGAAGTAGATTCTTTGATCAATCAAAACCCCTTCCCAAACTGTACAAGCTTCTTCCAAAGCATACGGCTTTCTGGATGTAGATGATGAGATCTAGCCAGATGGATCTTATCTATATCCTAGAATGAAGTACCACATGGATGGATATCCATATGAATCCAAATCTGCCGAATCACTCATGGTATGATCTTCTACATCCTAGGTCTTTCCGTTCCGTCATCTGGCTTATGTTCTTCATGTAGCATTCAGACCGAATGACTCTATGAAATTACGTCGATACTTCCACATAGTAGGGGTAACGTAGGAGACATCTCTATTTTCCCCCCGGGGAATCTTTCGAATTCCTACTGCTTAGCTTTCAATTCGCCTCTGACCATCAAATGAAATCTGAATGTCCTCCTCTCTTTGAAAGAGGGGGCGCTTCCGGTTCTGTCGGTGCTTGAAACAATTTCGTCTTCTCCATATTACTATATCTCTAGAGTCAATAATTTGATATGAGGAACTACTGAACTCAATCACTTGCTGCCATTCCTCTTCCGTTTTCTGTTGAGGTCTATCCTGTAGAGGTACTCAAATTGGATCAGTGATCGATTTCTAGGTTTCGTCGTAAACCTAATTGGTTCCTTCCAATTCCGTAAATCAATAGTTCAAACCGCACTCAAAGGTAGGGCATTTCCCATTTTTATGGGAACTTCTGTACCAGAAACAATGGTATCTCCAATTCGAGCCCCTCTGGGATGTAAAATATAGCTCTTCTCACCATCCCCATAGTGTATGAGACAAATGGATGCATTTCGATTAGGGTCGTATTCTATGGTTACAATTCTACCATATATGTCTTTTTCATTCCGTCGAAAATCGATTTTACGGTATAGCTGCTTATGACCCCCCCCTCTATGCCTTGCAGTAATGATGCCTCTGGCATTACGACCTTGACCACAATGATGCTGTCCATAGATCAAATGATTTCGTGGATTGGATTTCACTTGAATGTCTATGGTTCCATTGCGTGTGCTCGGGGTAGAAGTTTTGTAGAAATGGATCGCCATGCTAGTAAGTATTTTGATTTACGTTCTTTTCTTTCTAGGAGGTGGAATAGAATAACCCGGTTGAAGCGGAATCATCATACTAATGGATGTCCCGGTCCCGTTCTTCTACCCTTTCCCGAAAGTCGATGACTATTCCTAGCTATTAGCTTGACACCAAAGAAGAGTTGGACCCAATGCTTTAGTTCTGTCCTAGTTGATCCTGATTCGACATTAGAAGTCTATTGATTTTTCCCCAATAACCGAATCCTTTTCTCTGTATGCCTATTTGTTTGAATTTGATTCCATCCATAAATCGACTTTCTTCCCTATTCTCAATAAGAATGCTAGTTCTTACTCTTCCTATATTGTCTTAGATGATAGAATCGAATATACATAGAATCGAATATATGAGACCCATTCGTTGGGTATGATGAGATTCCACTAATATGGCGTCAATTCGAATCAACTTATTGGGGGGTCTCATTGGTGTGCATCCAGTAGGAATCGAACCTACGAATTCGCCAATTATGAGTTGGGTGCTTTAACCGTTCAGCCATGGATGCTTAGGGGGGATCCTCGTACATGATGAATAAGCAAATTCCAATTTGCATGCGATTTTGCTTCAATGACAGGAGCCCGGGGTCAACGATTCTACCATTTCGATTCAGTCGAGTTTTCAGGTGATTTTGTTTTCTTTCATAATAATCAACTATTAGGTCCTTTGAATTGACTAAGATTAGAAGAGAGTCAGCTATTACCATTCTATGGGGTTGCCATTCAATCAAAATAAAAAGGGGGGAAGCAGTAAGATGAAAGGGCAACCATTTCCATTTTGGAGTTTCGAATTGAGAGAGATATTGAGAGAGAGTCAGAATTCTTCCTATTTGTTCGATTCATGGATAGAATTCCATTCAGTGGGGTCTTTGATGGAAATTTTTTTCGACCAAGAACGTTTTCTAAAACTCTTTGACCCCCGAATTTGGAGTATCCTACTTTCACGCAATTCACGGGGTTCAACAAGCAATCGATATTTCACGATCAAGAGTGTAATACTCTGTCTAGTAGCGGCCCTTATCTATCGTATGAACAATCGAACTATGGTCGAAAGAAAAAATATCTATTTGAGGGGGCTTCTTCCTATACCGATGAATTCCATTGGACCCAGAAATGAGACATTGGAAGAATCGGTTGGGTCGAATCTAAATAGGTGGATTGTTTTGCTCCTGTATCTTCGAAAAAGCTCTTTCCTGAATCCGAAAGGGAGTCCTGGGGTTCTCCCACTAACTCAAAAGTGTAGCATGCCTGAATCTAACTCGGGTTCGCGGTGGTGGAGGAACTGGATCGGAAAAAAGAGGGATTCTAGCCAACGGAAAGGATCTTCTGATCAATCCATAAATCATTTGGATTCCATTCCGAATGAGGATTCGGAATATCACACATTTTTCAAGGTCCTGAAACAAATCGAAGAATTGCTTAGGAATACTAGAGGATTGGTTTCTTCTTCTGATACATTGTTAAAACTTCATCTGGCCTCGAATCCTACTGAGAGGTCCACTAGAGATCAGAAATTGTTGAAGAAAGAACAAGATCTTTCTTTTGTCCCTTGCAGGCGATCGGAAAATAAAGAACTGGTTAATATATTCAAGATAATTACGTATTTCCAAAAGACTGTCTCAATTCATCCTATTTCATCAGATCCGGGGTGTGATAGGGTTCTGAAGGATGAACCGGATAGGGACAATAAGATTTCATTCTTGAACCAAAATCCATTTTTGGATTTATTTCATCTATTCCATGACCGGAACAGGAGAGGATACACGTTCCACCACGATTTTGAATCCGAAGAGAGATTTCAAGAAATGGCAGATCTATTCACTCTATCAATAACCGAGCCGGATCTGGTGTATCATAAGGGATTTGCCTTTTCGATTGATTCCTACGGATTGGATCAAAAACAAGAGGCCAGGGATGAATCGAAAAAGAAATCTTTATTGGTTCTACCTCCTATTTTTTATGAAGAGAATGAATCTTTTTCTCGAAGGATCCGAAAAAAATGGGACCGGATCTCCGATTTGGAAGATCCAAAACCAAAAAGAGTGGTCTTTGTTAGCAAGAACATAATGGAGGCAGTCTATCAATATAGATTGATCCGAAATCTGATTCAAATCCAATATAGTACCTATGGGTACATAAGAAATGGATTGAATCGATTCTTTTTCATGAATCGATCCGATGGCAACCTCGAATATGGAATTCAAAGGGATCAAATAGGAAAGGATACTCTGAATCATAGAACTAGAATGAAATATAGGATCAACCAACATTTATCGAATTTGAAAAAGCGTCAGAAGAAATGGTTTGATCCTCTTATCTTCATTTCTCGAACCGAGAGATCCATGAATCGGGATCCTGATGCATATAGATCCAAATGGTTGAATGGGAGAAAGAATTTCCAGGAACATTTGAAACATTTCGGTTCGGAGCAGAAGAGCCGTTTTCAAATAGTCTTCGATCGATTACGTATGAATCAATTGAATCAATTCCGTATTACTAGTAATCAATATTTGACTAGTAATCAATATTCGAACTATTCGAGTGATTGGTCTGAGGTTATCGACAAAAACGATGTATCTAAGTCACTTTTTTTCTTTTTTGCTAACTCATTTCGTTTTTTGTCTAAGTCATTTCGTTTTTTGTCTAAGTTACTTCCTTTCTTTTTGTTTAAGTCATTTCGTTTTTTGTCTAAGCCACTTCCTTTCCTTTTGTCTAACTCATTTCGTTTTTTCTGGATGCGTTTCGGGAATATGCCCGTTCCTAGGTCCGAGATCGACATCTCTGAATTCAAAGGTCCGAATGATTCACTCTGCAATCAGTTCTTAGAATCAATAGGTCTTCCAATTCTTCATTTAGGTCTTCAAATTGTTGATTTGAAAACATGGAAACCCTTGTTATTGGATGATCATGAGACTTCCCGAAAATCAGAATTCTTGATCAATGGAGGAACACCCTTTTTGTTCAATAAGATACCAAAGTCTATGATGGACTCTAGAACGAATCGCAGGAAATCCTTTGATAAGGCGGATTCCTATTTCTCAATGATATTCCACAATCAAGACAATTGGCGGAATCCCGTGATTCATAGAAGTTCATTGGTATTTTCTTTTTTTAGAGCAACTCGACTTCGATTCTTGAATAATCCACATCCCTTCTCCTTCTATTCTACCACAAGATTCCCCTTTTCTGTGGAAAAGGCCCGTATGAAGAATTCTGATTTTACGTATGGACAATTCCTCAATATCTTGTTCATTCGCAACAAAATATTTTCTTTGTGCATCGGTAAAAAAAAACATGCTTTTGGAGGGAGAGATACTATTTCACCAATCGAGTCACAGGTATCTAACCTATTCATACCTAAGGATTTTCCACAAAGTGGTGACGAAAGGGATAACTTGGACAAATCTTTCGATTTTCCAAGTCAATACGATCCATTCGTTCGTAGAACTATTGACTCCATTTCTGGAACACCTCTAACAGAGGAAGAAATAGTCTATTTTGAAAGAACTGAACCTCTTTCCGATCTGAATCAGATAGATTCAGAAGGGAAGAACTTGCATCAGGATCTCCATTCAACCATGGGCACTCCATGTTCTGAATATTTACCATCCGATTCTGAATATTTACCATCCGAAAGGAGGAACAAGAAAAAACGGAGTCTTTGTCTTTGTCCTTGTCTAAGGGTTGAGAAAGGGCAGATGGATAGAACCTTTCAACGAGAGAGTCTTCTCTCAAAATGGAATCTAGTCCAAACACATATCCAAGGGGGCTTTACTTCGGCAGGGTACAAATATCTACATTTGCTATTGGTCGATCTTTTTTCACCGATGCTAAGGAGCAGTCAAGAAAAATTGGAATCCACTTTTCATTCTATTATGCATCGGATAGCACGGCGTATTCTTGCTAGATTGGAGAAATTTGATAAAAAAGGCTATCTTCGAAAACGGAAAGACTATCTTCGAAAATGGAAAGACTCTCTTCGAAAATGGAATAGGCTACGTAAGGAGATTGGGAGGCAGTGGTTCTTGAATGATTTTCTGGACCTGAGTCTTAATGAGTCACCATTGAGATCTCCAACTGTTTTGCTCTTTTTCCTTCTTCTTGTTGCTGGATATCTCGTTAGTACACATCTTCTCTTTTTTTCGTGGGCCTTTTTCCAGACAGAGTTCGAACAGGTCCAATTTTGTATGATTCCATCATCTATGATTGAGTTGCTACAACTTATGGATAGGTATCTCAGCGATAGCATCAATCGCAGACCAAAGCCCATCAATGCAATCACTTTTTGGATAACTACGAGACATCTACGTTCTACAAGTAAAGAGATCTATTCATTGATGAGAAAAAACGTGAACGTGAATGAGGATGAGAAAATCGAATCCCGGCTCGCGAAAAGTGATTGGGTTGAGGATGAAGAAAGAGAATTCTTGATTCAGCTCTCCGGCTTAACGAGCGAAAAAAGGATAGATCAAATTCTATTGAGTCTGACGCATAGTGATCATTTATCAAAGAATGACTCTGGTTATCAAATGATTGAACAACCGGGAGCAATTTACTTACGATACTTAGTTGACATTCAGAACAAGGATCTATTGAATTATGAGTTCAATCCATCCTCGTTAGCCGAAAGACGGGTATTCCTTGCTCATTATCAGACAATCACTTATTCACACACTTCGTGTGGGACTCATCCTTTGCATTTCCCATCTCATGGAAAACCCTTTTCGCTCCGCTTAGCCTTATCGCCCTCGAGGGGGATTTTAGTGATAGGTTCTCTAGAAACTGGACGATCCTATTTGGTCAAATACTTAGTGAAAAATTCCTATGTTCCTTTCATTAGGGTATTTCTGACCAAGTACACGGATTACAACTCTAAAGAGATTTTTCTTACGACTGCGGAGAAGTTTCGGACTCATAACCTGAATGCTTTGGAGGATCCCGCTATTGATGCTATCACTATGTATGCTAATGACGATTTTGGTGATATCGATATCGATATCGATACTAATATTCCTCTTGATGAGGATGAGAGCAAAACGCTCTATGAGCGGCGGAAAGAAAAAGAGGAAGCGCGACTCTATATCACCTTTCAATTCAAATTAGCAAAAGCAATGTCTCCTTGCATAATATGGATTCCAAACATTCATGATCTGGATGTGAATGAGTCGAATCACTTATCTCTCGGTCTATTAGTGAACCATCTCTCTGAAAAATCTTCCACTAGTCTTGTTATTGCTTCGACTGATATTCCCCAAAAAGTGGATCCCGTTCTAATAGATATGAATAAATTAAATACGTGCATTAAGATGCGAAGGCTTCTTATGCCACAACAACGAAAGCACTTTTCCACTCTTTCCTATACTAGGGGATTTCACTTGGAAAAGAAAATGTTCGATCCTAAGAGATTCGGGTCCATAACCATGAGTTCCAAAGAAAGCGATCTTGTAGCACTTACCAACGAGGCCCTATCGATTAGTATTACACAGAAGAAATTAATTCTAGATACTAATCTAATTCGATCCGCTCTTCATAGACAAACTTGGGATTTGAGATCCCGGGTAAGATCGGTTCAGGCTCATGGGATCTTTTTCTATCAGATAGGAAGGGCTGTAGCACAAAATCTACTTCTAAGTAATTGCCTCCTAGATCCTATATCTATCTATATGAAGAAGAAATCATGTAACGAAGGGGATTCTTATGTGTTCAAATGGTACTTGGAACTTGGAACGAGCATGAAGAAATTAACGATACTTCTTTATCTTTTGAGTTGTTCGGCCGGATCGGTCGCTGAAGATCTTTGGTCTCTAGCCGGACCCGATGAAAAAAATCGGAACGCTTCTTATGGACTCCTTGAGAATGATTCGGATCTAGTTCATGGCCTATTAGAACTGGAAGGCGCTCTGGTGGGATCTTCACGGACAGAAAAAAGTCGGTTTGAGAATGATCGAGTTCCATTGCTTCTTCGGCCCGAACCGAGGAATCCCTTCGAGATGATGCAAAATGGATTTTCTTCTATCTTTGATCCGTATGACCAACACGAATCGGAGTTTGAAGAAGGGAAGAGGGGATTTCGTCCG